CACTCATTTTTGTTAACCTTCCATTATGGTAATACATCTATGTTAATAGATAGTAAAAACTCCATACAGTTGATCTTTTGAACCCGTTTCAAGCCATGATGCCTAATCAACCAATCTTGGGGTAAACAGTCTCGACTGCTTTGCTTATATTTACTTTCATTTCATTCTTGTACATAGGAAATGAGATTCAATCCCTTTAACTGCAAATTCAAAAGCCGTTTTATTTCACTCATATAACTATCTGGTTTAGTTCATCAACCCGAATTCTGAATAAAAAAATCAAATATATATATTAAACTCATTTAACTTTCTTACTAGAAAGAAAAGAAATAGGGGAAATTTTATGTCTCACCGAATCACACGTAGAGATATTGATAATACACATAGAGTTAATGGTATTTCATAACTAATTGATTGAGCAGCAGCTCTTAAACCACCTAAAAAGGAATATTTATTATTTGATCCATATCCCGACATAAGAAGTCCAACGGGAGCAAGACTTGAAACAGCGATCCATAAAAAAACACCAATACTAAGATCGGCTAGAATAAGGCGATAACCAAAAGGAATTACTGAATAACTTAGTAAAATGGATATGACTGCTATGGATGGTCCGATACTGAATAAACGAGTATCCCCTCTAGATGGAAAAAGATTCTCTTTGAAAAGTAGTTTTACCCCATCTGCTAGAGCTTGAAGAATTCCCAAGGGGCCGGCGTATTCAGGTCCAATACGTTGTTGTATCCCTGCAGATATTTCTCTTTCTAACCAAACAATTACTAGTACACCTAGTGTGATTCCTAATACAAGAGTCAAAATAGGGACAAGCACCCATATGATCCCATAGACTTCTTTTAAGAATTCCAATCTGGAAAACGAATGGATGGCTTGTAGTTCTGTTGTATTATCAATTATCATTTCAACGATCAACTTCTCCCATAATGATATCTATACTACCTAGTATCGTCATAATATCAGCCAATTTCATTCTTTTAACTAACTGAGGCAGAATTTGCAAGTTGATAAAACCCGGTGGGCGAATTTTCCATCTCCAAGGAAAAACACTCTGATCTCCTATCAGAAAAATTCCCAATTCTCCTTTTGGTGCTTCTACTCTTACATAAAGTTCTTGTTTGGACAATTCAAAAGTTGGAGAAGGTTTTTTACTAATAAATCGATATTCAAAATCATTCCATTCAGTATCTTTTACTCTATCAAAGCGTCGGATTTCTAAATTCTCAAAGGGCCCCCCTGGAATTCCTTCCAGAGCCTGTTGGATAATTTTTATGGATTCTGTCATTTCACTGATTCGTACTAAATAACGAGCTAATGAATCCCCTTCTTTTTGCCATTGAACCTCCCAATCAAATTCGTCGTAACACTCATAATGATCAACTTTACGAAGGTCCCATTGTATTCCGGAAGCTCGTAGCATTGGTCCTGATAAACCCCAATTTAGTGCTTCTTCTCCTCCAATAATGCCTACGCCCTCAACTCGTTCTAAAAAAATAGGATTCCGTGTAATAAGCTTTTGATATTCAGCAACTCCTGTTAAAAAATAATCGCAAAAATCCAAACATTTATCTATCCATCCATGAGGTAGATCAGCAGCTATTCCTCCGATACGAAAATAATTATGCATCATTCGCATACCGGTGGCAGCTTCGAATAGGTCATATATCAATTCTCGTTCTCGAAAAATATAGAAGAAAGGGGTCTGTGCCCCAATATCTGCCATAAAAGGACCAAGCCATAACAAATGGGAAGCTATACGACTCAACTCCAACATAATGGCTCTGATATAGCTAGCCCTTTTAGGTACTTGAATATTGCCTAGTTGTTCGGGTCCATTTACGGTTATTGCTTCTGTGAACATAGTAGCTAAATAATCCCAACGTGTTACATAAGGCAAATATTGTATAATTGTTCGGTTTTCCGCAATTTTCTCCATTCCTCTGTGTAAATAACCCAATATTGGTTCACAATCAATAACATCTTCACCATCGAGAGTAACGATAAGTCGAAGAACACCATGCATTGATGGGTGGTGAGGACCCATATTGACTATCATGAGGTCTTTTCTTGTAGTTGGTGCAATCATAAGTTTTTTACCGAGTCATTCTTCCATGAATTGCTGAAAGTAAAAAGAAGTTCGTCAAAATTGAAACGCATAAGTTCAAATGATATCACTCTTTAAATTAACGAGTTTTTGTCTCTCGAATATCCAACCGATCAATTAATTCTTTATAACGTACTCTATTTTTTTTTGACAAATAAGCCAGTAATCGTTGACGTTTTCCCAAAATTTTTCGCAAACCTCTCTGAGATGAATAGTCTTTTTTGTGCAATTCCAAATGTGAAGTAAGTCTCCTTATCTTAGTGGTGAAACTGAATACTTGAAATTCAACAGACCCTCTGTTTTCTTCATTTTCTTTTTGAGAAATAACCGAAATGAATGAATTTCTTACCATAAAAAAAAGCCTCCTCTCCCTTTTTACAGATATGGATTTTACCGATCAGTAATAATAATGTCATTCATTTTAATGTGGTATATACAATAATCTAATTAAAATTTCTTTATGAACTCCTAATTTTATCAATTCAAATGAATCAATCCAATTGAAAATTAGATTTAGATAGGGAGAGAAAAGGATTGGCACATTTTCGTATTCACAAAAGCGAAGAATTTAGACCTAAAATGAAGAGGGTTCTGTTGATTCATTTCTAGATCGAATTGATACATTATTCATTTAGTATTGGATATTTAGAATGAAATGTAAGACAGGACGTGTGATGTGTGTATTTATTTGCTTTCATATATCCTATATAGTAATAGTAGAGGATATATAGGAAAAATGTACTATCAACGAATTTTCAATCGTGGATACAAATGTATCCTTAACATACTGAAACGACTGCCATTATTGGTATCAAACCAATAGCGATTCATACAAGCTAAATCTTCTAATCGATAATTAGGCCAAAGAAAGAACTTCAATTTCATTAATTGATTTGTCTCTCTATCAAGGTTATTACTGTCACCTAGAACTTGGCTGCTATTATTTTCGTTGCAAAATACAGGATTTCTATCTACATCATTCCTATTCTTTGAATTGAAACAAATTAGGATTCTTAATTTTCTACGACGCCTAAATGAGAAAATATTTTCAGGAACAAGCAAATCCAAATGATTTTTGTCTCTATTTCTTCTTATTCTTTCATGTGGTGGAATAGATTCATCAAAATTATTCTTAGCAACATATCTTTGCTCTCGGTATCTTTGATTAGTTTGGTGCTTACTCTTATGAACCAACAAAATACCGATGGTTTGATACATAATAAACTGTCCGTCGTTTTTTACAGACAGACGAATGGGTTCGATAATCAATATTCCCCTTTTCATCAATTCTGGAAGAGTTAAATTCTTCTGAATCAGCATTATATCCAAACTCATTTCTCCCCTTTGAATCGAGGATATAGAAATTTTTCTTGGATCTATTAGTCTAAGCAGGAAACAATATACCTTAATATTATTGATCATTCTTTGATTCAAAGTATCGTCCCATCTCAATTGAAAAAGCAAATAACGTTTCAGGAACAAATCTAGTTCTGCTTCCGTGTTACTTTTGTATTGTTTTTTCTTTTTACCTTTTTTCATGTCCGATCTCGCATAATCTTCTTCAATATCTTTTTGTTGGTTTGAAAGAACGGATCCAAGATCCCCTTGGCTTGTGGTTTTTTTTTCTTCTTGATTTCGATTCTTTATTTTTTTATTCGATGGTATCAAACAACTTCCCTTTTGCTTTTCATTAATCTTTTGATTTTGATTTTCATTACTATTTTCATTTCGATTCAAATTTAAAAGAAGTAATTTGCTTGGTATAAACCAAGATTTCGTTTTATATGTATTATAAAGTAACAAAAATTCTGGGAAGAACCAAAGTTCCAGATTCAATATGGGACGCTTTAGTATTTTTTCATTCATCCCCATCCAATCAAAAAAGACTTTTGGGGAGTTTGGTAAATTCATTTCTGGAATCATAAGATAAAAAATATTTTTTTTATCAATTATTTGATAATTATTAGTAACAATCTGAGTATTTTGATTACTATTGGCATCGGTCGTGATCCAGGCCTCAATATCGACTTTTTGTCTAAGATCAAAATTGATAATTTTCCAATCCAAATATTTCCTATCGGGAGTTTTTTCCATATATAGAATATCGCCCTTTCCTAGATAATTATTGATAGGGATACTCCTCAGCATATCAAAAAAAGTGTCTTTATATGTGTTGTAATTATAAGAAATCTCTTGATTCTTATTTCCTTCAAACGGCGATCTAGAAATAAACGAGTCCTTTTTATTTTCAGAATTAATAGATTTATATGATAAAAGATCATATTTATAGTATTTTTGAAAATTATCTTTTTGATTCAATAATGAATAGACTTCAAAAATATTTTCTTTTTTGTAATCAATTAATTGGTCTTTTTCATATAAATTCCATTTGCTGAAATTTTTCCTTTTAACCATACGACGTTGATAAACTCTATTCCGCCATTGTTGTGGTATTAATCTAGACCATCTGATCTGAGATAAATCGTATTGATAATGCCCTCTTAACCAGTTTTTCCATTGATTCATTTCAGAACTCGGAAGTCTGTTATCCCTTAATTTAGAATGAACTATTCCTTGTGTTTCAAAAGAATCCTTTATTTCAGGCTTAAGAAAAAAAGGGATTCCTTGATATTGAAGAAATGATTTTAATTTATACAAGTTAATAACTTGGGTTTGTGATAATTTGTAAAATACATATGCTTGTGATAAGTACGATAAGTCATAAAAAATATGTGAATTTGTCTTACTGTTACTAATATTATAAAGTGACTTTTTTATAGTCGAAATAAACTCAATTGGATTTTGATTTTTTTTATTAATTATTTCTTGACTTGTTTCATTATTGTAAATGGATTTATTCATAATTTTTTTTGTTGATTCA